CAAGCTCGTATTTTATCTTTGTTACCTTTTCTTAATAATGAAAAACAGTTTGAGAGAGCTGAGTCGATCCCTAGAACGGCTGGTCCCAGAACCCGAAATAAATAGATATACTCTTCCTATTGATTCAAAACTCCAAGTGTAACTCACGCTCAGATTGATGTTTTGCTCGAAAAACCTCGAATCCAGATTTTATTGTTGTGTTATAAGAAACAACAAATAGGGAAAGAAGAAATCTTTTTTTTTGAAAGATGTTCGTTCATTCCCATTACTTATCTTAATTTCTTTTTAATTTCTTAAATTCATTTTTATTCTATCTTCCCGGAGTCCATTCTCCGGGGAATTCTATTCTGTTTTCGCTATTTATATATATGATATATGACTTTTTAATCTCTTTTATTTGCTAATCTTATTGGAAATCATGTAAAGACAATTCTTATTTGATATAGCTATTTGTGCAAGTATTTTACGATTAAGAAGCAATTGCTTCTTGTACAGATTGTGTATGAATTTGCTATAACTATAGAATACCATATTCTCACGAGCTGCTGCATTTATTCGAGTGATCCACAAACGACGAAAGTCCCTCTTTTGTCTGCCCCTATCCCGATGAGAGGAAACCAAAGCTCTCATTTTCTGTTGAGTAGCAGTTCGGGTAAGTCTTGAATGGGCCCCTATAAAGGTTGATGCAAATAAACGAATTTTTGTTCGACGTCTCCGAGCTATATATCCTCGTCTAACTCTGGTCATTGAATCAAATTAAACTTTAATGAATAACTAATTGATTTCTTTTCTTTCAGTCATCCTCTTATCCCCCTTTAGTTAATTAATACCAAAACGGATTATTCCGATATATAAAATATAAATTCCAATGGCTTTTGCTACTATGACCTTCCCAACCACGATTTTTTATTCTTTCCGGGTAAAATACCGGAAAGAAGAAATTCTAGCGATAAAAAAATAAAAATAAAAATAGTGGGTTCCATCGTTTCTATGGTTACTTCGTAAACGGTGAGGTCCTCTCTATACACCGGAGCCTTTTCTTTCATTTAACCAAATGTTATTGTGAACTTGTATAGTTCACACTCCTTAGTTTAGCTCTACCAATCAGTAATAGTTCTTTTCACAAAAGGGTTATCCATACAGTGACGGCATTTAATTATGAAAGTTGGCTAGGTAGCTGACCTTGTTAGTCCGTTCTTTCAAGAATAGGAACATAACCTTTTTGCTTCTTATAGTACTCTTTCCTCCGCTTAATAGATAACTATTTGCTACCAATGGGGAATTACTTCTCATCTCAAACTGAGGTGATTGGATTTGCACCAATGGAAACCATAAATTTCATACACAAAAATATAGGTAGATGATGAATCTTTAGCTTTATAGATAGTAAATAACGTTTTTCCATCCTATCTATCTTTATTCCTTGGTACTGGTGATTGTGAAAAATTGCTGCATTTATTTTATTTTGTTTGAACTCATGATCTAAACGAGTCGCACATACACCCGAGTACATGTTCCCCGTCGTTGAGGGCACCCCCTAAGTGCGGGGGATTTCGTGATATTTCGTATTGGCTGTCTTGTGTTTCTAATAAGTTGTTTAATTGTCGGCATATCATACATATATATAATAAAATAGGTAGGTTTAGATCGATCTTAACCTGATTTATTGATGATTATGAATTATTTACATTCAATATCAAATCACGGAAAAATAGAATTATGGAGGGAATCATATATTTAGGCGAAATCCCCAGTAGTTTCATTTTCGACCGCTACAAGATCAACAATGCCATGAGCTTGGGCTTCTGTTGCTGACATAAAAACATCTCTCTCCATGTCTTCGGATATAACCCATAAAGGGTTACCTGTTCTTTGTACATAAACCTTTGTGAGGGTTTCGCGAAGTCTGAGTAGTTCTTCCGCTTCCAAGATAAATTCCCCTGCTTGTGCCTCATAAAAAGAACTAGCAGGTTGGTGAATCATAACCCTGATAATATTGATCTAACATCATGCATAAATGGTTCTTCTATCTTGAAGAATTGGATTAAAGTAAGGACTAAAAAAAAAACAAGAAAAAAAATAGAATTGAACGACGGACCGTACAGGCACCTTTTGTGCATTGCATACGGCTCTGCAATGGAATTTCCTTTTCCCCCTTCTATTTTTTCGAAGAAAAAAAAAAGAATCCATCCGATCTAGATTGTTGAATGATCCATTTACCACCCTTCCTTTCATTCATATTGTAATGTAAAAAAAAATACTATGATGGTTCTGTTGCTTTCTATATTTATCTCGTCTGTGATTTAGCAATCCCAAAGTTTCTTTTTGATACGATCAAATAAGAAAAAATTTTCTTTTTTTTTTTTCGTACTCTTCGTAAGAGAAATATCAGAAAAAGGCTTCTGGTGTGAAAGAAAACGGTTTGTGACGCTGAAATGTACTCCCGACATAGAAGATCAAGTCGGAAATAACCTTTTTTCATACTACTATCTCGATAGAAAATATCATGTTAGGAAAAACAATAATAGTTTGTTCATATCGAACTCGAAGTGCCATGCTATTATTACCTATTATTCATATTCAATATGGCGAAGGCATAGTCTTCTTCTTCTTTTTTTTTTCAAATAAAAACTCATTGGCGCCAAGCATGGGGGAATGCTAGACGTTTGGTAATTTCCCCTCCGACCAGAATGAAGGATCCCATTGAAGCGGCTAATCCCATGCATATTGTATGTACATCGGGCGAAACGAATTGCATAGTATCATAAATAGCGATTCCTGGTATTACCCATCCGCCAGGGGAATTTATAAACAAATAAAGATCCTTAGTATCATCTTCTATACTGAGATATACCATGAGACCAACAAGTTGATTTGAGATCTCGCTATCAACTTCTTGGCCTAAAAAAAGTAATCTTTCTCGATAAAGTCGGTTGATTAGGACAAAATTATATCCCTTTTGAACCGTACGTGCATCTTTGGATGCATACGGTTCAAAAAAATTGCGAAAATAAAGAATCAATGTGTCGATTCCAATCCTATCTCTCTTTTTTTAAGAGATTCCTGCTTTTCTAATGAAGGGGTTTTTTCTTCCATTAAAAAAAAGAAAGAGTTTTGACCCCTTCCCTAAAAAAAAAAAAGAATTTACTGAACTTATTTAATTAACCTCTCATTGATGTATTGTTTCGTCGAGATTTAAATCACGATGTCATTTTCTTGTTCCTGAATGGGCCCTTTGAATTCTTTTAGGTTCATGTTCTACTCCGGGGAAAGATCTATCCGAATTCTAGTTGTACATATAAGACAAATGATCTCAGTACCACTTCTTTTTGCTACGACTTTTTTTTTCAATTCGTTTCATGCCTCCCAAAAACTATTCGATGTATTTATTATAATGGTTGACATGGCAGTTTAAGAGTGCTTCTCTAATTAAATAAATAAAATATAAGAATCTTCTATGCATAGCTAAAGCGGTAATTCTACATATATTACTATTACCCATTTGGTATTTTATGAGCAGAGCCTGGATACTCAATTTTTTTAGTCCAAGTTAACCATAAATTCTTCTAATTAAGAATATTGCTCCTCAATCTAAATTAATCTAATTTAACTTCACGCTACGCATGATTGATTCTTCAATCAATACAATATTTCTTGGGCGAAACAGAGGATATCTCGATCGGGGGAGAAAATGGGGAAATCCCATATGACCCAATATGTCTGACAAGTCGCACTATACGTCAACCCAAACTGCATCTTCCTCTCCAGGACTCCGAAAAGGTACTTTTGGAACACCAATGGGCATTAAATTAAAGAAAAAATTTAAGTACTATACTTCACTTTAATATGGAAACGTAAGAATGAGTTTATTGTCTTCATCATTTTTTTTCTATTTATTCTACTTTTACTTTATACAATACACAAATTCGAACACAAATTCGAAGGTTTTTAGAGAAAGATAGAATTAATAAATAAAAATCTTAATGAAGAGATAGATCGTTCGAATAATAAAAAGTATCCATACATTTATTCTCCCCAAATAGGACTAATACTCCCATTGCGTATTGGTACTTATCGGGTATAGAATAGATCTGCTTCTCTTTGTTCTTACGAACAGAATTCAGCCGTTATTTTCAACGGAATACAATAAAAAGTAACCTTTTCTCATACAGAATTCGCTGAAAAGATTAGGTAAATAGTATAAGTCTATTGCAATGCGATAAAGTTACATAGTGTCTATTTTTCTTTGAGAAAGGGGTATTTCCATGGGTTTGCCTTGGTATCGTGTTCATACTGTCGTATTGAATGATCCCGGCCGATTGCTTTCTGTCCATATAATGCATACGGCTCTAGTTTCTGGTTGGGCCGGTTCGATGGCTCTATACGAATTGGCGGTTTTTGATCCCTCTGACCCCGTTCTTGATCCAATGTGGAGACAAGGTATGTTCGTTATACCCTTCATGACTCGTTTAGGAATAACCAATTCATGGGGTGGTTGGAGTATTTCAGGAGGAACTGTAACGAATTCGGGTATTTGGAGCTATGAAGGCGTGGCCGGAGCACATATTGTGTTTTCTGGCTTGTGCTTTTTGGCGGCCATCTGGCATTGGGTGTATTGGGACTTAGAAATATTTTGTGATGAACGTACAGGAAAACCTTCTTTGGATTTGCCCAAAATCTTTGGAATTCATTTATTTCTCTCAGGAGTGGCTTGCTTTGGCTTTGGCGCATTTCATGTAACAGGCTTATATGGTCCTGGAATATGGGTGTCTGATCCTTATGGACTAACTGGAAAAGTACAATCTGTAAGTCCAGCGTGGGGCGCGGAAGGTTTTGATCCTTTTGTTCCTGGCGGAATCGCCTCTCATCATATTGCAGCAGGTACACTGGGCATATTAGCAGGCCTATTCCATCTTAGTGTCCGTCCGCCTCAACGTCTCTACAAAGGATTACGTATGGGCAATATTGAAACTGTACTTTCTAGTAGTATCGCTGCTGTTTTTTTTGCAGCTTTTGTTGTTGCTGGAACTATGTGGTATGGTTCAGCAACAACCCCAATCGAGTTATTTGGTCCCACTCGTTATCAGTGGGATCAGGGATACTTCCAGCAAGAGATATATCGAAGAGTTGGTGCCGGACTAGCTGAAAATCTAAGTTTATCGGAAGCTTGGTCTAAAATTCCTGAAAAATTAGCTTTTTATGATTACATTGGCAATAATCCGGCAAAAGGGGGATTATTCAGAGCGGGCTCAATGGATAGCGGGGATGGAATAGCTGTTGGATGGTTAGGACATCCCGTCTTTAGAGATAAAGAAGGGCGCGAGCTTTTTGTACGTCGTATGCCTACTTTTTTTGAAACATTCCCGGTAGTTTTAGTAGATGGAGATGGAATTGTTCGGGCAGATGTTCCTTTTCGAAGGGCAGAATCGAAGTATAGTGTCGAACAAGTAGGTGTAACTGTTGAGTTCTATGGTGGCGAACTCAATGGAGTCAATTATAGCGATCCTGCTACTGTGAAAAAATATGCTAGGCGCGCACAATTAGGCGAAATTTTTGAATTAGACCGGGCTACTTTGAAATCTGATGGTGTTTTTCGTAGTAGTCCAAGGGGTTGGTTCACTTTTGGGCATGCTTCGTTTGCTTTGCTTTTCTTTTTTGGACATATTTGGCATGGCGCTAGAACCTTGTTTAGAGATGTTTTTGCTGGTATTGATCCAGATTTGGATGCTCAAGTGGAATTTGGAGCATTCCAAAAACTTGGAGATCCAACTACAAAGAGACAAGTAGTTTGATACAAGACTGCTCTGGCATCTTTATCCTCTATCTCTATTTTTTTCTCGGGTACCCGAGAAAAAAATAGAGACTTGAATCAACTTCTTTTCGTTGATTCTTTCCCCTCTTTTTTTATGGTATGGTAAATGATCCCACTCAAACGAATAGATGTGAAAGCTATAATTGTAAACCACGATCGAATCTATGGAAGCATTGGTTTATACATTCCTTTTAGTCTCGACTTTAGGGATAATATTTTTCGCTATCTTTTTTCGAGAACCACCTAAGGTTCCGACTAAAAAATAATGAAATCATTTTTCATTATAGAAACTGAAGTAATGGGCCCTCATATCAAGAGGCTCATTACTTCAACGAGTCTAGTCTCCGTGTTCCTCGAATGGATCTCTTAGTTGTTGAGAGGGTTGCCCAAAAGCGGTATATAAGGCGTACCCCGTAAAGCTTACAAGTAAACCTGATATGAAGATGGCGACTAGGGTTGCTGTTTCCATTTTTAGAAAATTTCAAGATCACAATGGATCTACGATAAGATCGTTTATTTATTTACAATTACAACGGAATAGTATACAAAGTCAACTGATCTCAACCAATGATTAAATAGGATTTATGGCTACACAAACCGTTGAGGGTAGTTCTAGATCTAGGCCAAGACAAACTACTGTAGGGAGTTTATTGAAACCATTGAATTCAGAATATGGTAAAGTAGCTCCGGGCTGGGGGACTACACCACTTATGGGAGTTGCAATGGCTTTATTTGCAATATTCCTATCTATTATTTTGGAAATTTATAATTCTTCCGTTTTACTGGATGGAATTTCAATGAGTTAGGTTCATAAGAACTATGAAGCTCTAGTTTTTCGATAAAAAAAATTTTTTATTTAAAACTTGGATTTATAGACCTTTTTGGTAGTTCGACTGTGGTATTTCTTTTTTCGGTATTTCCGGAATATGAGCGTGTGACTTGTTATAATTGATCCTATTGATAATACAGAGAATGGCCCTGTCATCTCTATTAAGATGATTCTACCCCGTCGGATATTTATTCTAATATCTGGAACACGGAATATTATAGAAAAAAGTAAGAAAAGAAATATTCTAACTATGATTCATACTTATTATTTAGACCTCGCAACCGGACTAAAAAAAAATTTCAGATGGATATTTCCTAAATTAAATAATTTTTCTTTCTTTAGACTTATTAAATTAATTTTATCTGAAGAACAACTTCTTTCTCTAGATTTTTTTGAGTCATTACATCCACTCATTGAAATTGAATAAGTGATGATCAAATGGTTTTTACTCAAAGAACCCTTTTATTTAGCTCGCGATTAAATCATCGTGGTTCTTGTATGAATCTGAGGTTTTAATTGATTTATAGGGTCTTAACAAGGGAATTCCTATCAACAGTAAAACAAAAGTCGACCTGCATTACGCACAAAAAACAACAAATTAAATAACAAAAACAAACAAAAATAGGAAAGAGAAGATTCAAGAGGCCTGGAACGATCAATATAAAGAAAGGTGCACGAGCTAACTTGATATTTTAGGCATTAGCATCACAAAGAAGAGATTTCGGATTTTTTTTTACTTCCTATCTTTGGCACAAATTGAATCGAGCAGCTAAGAAGTTTTGAACTTTCTATTGCATATCCGTCGAAATCGATATTTGTGTGTTTCTGTTTGAGCCGTACGAGATGAAATTCTCATATACGGTTCTCGGGGGGGGGGTCCTCTCGGATTCCCTATCTCAATAAAGTATATGATTGGTTCGAGGAACGTCTCGAGATTCAAGCGATTGCAGATGATATAACTAGTAAATATGTTCCTCCTCATGTCAACATATTTTATTGTCTAGGAGGAATCACGCTTACTTGTTTTTTAGTACAAGTAGCTACGGGTTTTGCTATGACTTTTTACTATCGTCCAACTGTTACGGAGGCCTTTTCCTCTGTTCAATACATAATGACTGAAGCCAACTTTGGTTGGTTAATTCGATCAGTTCATCGATGGTCAGCAAGTATGATGGTTCTAATGATGATTCTGCACGTATTTCGTGTGTATCTTACAGGTGGGTTTAAAAAACCTCGCGAATTAACTTGGGTTACAGGTGTGGTTCTGGCTGTATTGACTGCATCTTTTGGTGTAACTGGTTATTCCTTACCTCGGGATCAAATTGGTTATTGGGCAGTAAAAATTGTGACAGGCGTGCCTGACGCTATTCCTATAATAGGATCTCCTTTGGTAGAGTTATTACGTGGAAGTGCTAGTGTGGGTCAATCTACCTTGACTCGTTTTTATAGTTTACACACTTTTGTATTGCCCCTTCTTACTGCCGTATTTATGTTAATGCACTTCCCAATGATACGTAAGCAAGGTATTTCGGGTCCTTTATAGTTATAGCTTTATTTTCTTTATTTTATAGAGGATAGAGAGATCATAGATATTTGTAATTTCTGATATATCCTATCGGGAAGGAACAATAGTATTTCATTGCTACAAAGATGTATTATTGAAAAAATAAGACATGTTTTTTGATACTTCTCTTCAACTCCGAAGTAGTTTAGTTCTTATTTGATAAGAATAGTTGAAGTGGATTCTCCGAAGAGAGGATGGATGGATTATGGGAGTGTGTGACTTGAACTATTGATTGGGCCATGCCGATATATTATTTTATCCGCCACGTTGGAATTCACAACCAAACGTGTCTCTGCATCCAACCACCACGTAAATCCCCCTATGTAGCATAGAATAGGCCGGTTCGCTTGAGGAGAATTTTTTCTATGATCATGCCCGAATTATGTCATGCATGAACAGGCTCCGTAAGATCCTGTAGAATAAGTGATGTGGCACGATCCAATGTTTTATCTATCCCACTTACTTATTTATAGTATGGAAATGCATTCATTTCCTCTGCATCGACCTCGATCTATAATATGATACTATCGGAGTGAAATAAGGGATCTAAGGAAGAACAGAGGCTAGACTTTATTAGTAACAAGTAAAGACTTTGTATGTAAGAAAATCGAGATGTTGTGGGGAAAAAACGAATAAAATCAAAAAGACATGAGACAGTCCAAAAAGCCCTTGATTATGATCAAATTTTTAAGCCTACTTGGATATTGAGCATTTATCTGTAAGAACTAAATTATTTGCACTGAATATGAATAGGTGCAACTTCGAAAATGGGATCTAGTAAATCCCTTCTTACTTACATAGAGTCATTCTATTTTATATGTGTGGATATGTATTAAATATAGATTTTCTATCAATCTATTTCTGTAATTCTTTTGAATCTTGCTCGAGCCGGATGATGAAAAATTATCATGTCCGGTTCTTTCGGGGGATGGATCCATAAGAATTCACCTATCCCAATAACAAAGAAACCTGACTTGAATGATCCTGTATTAAGAGCTAAATTGGCCAAAGGGATGGGGCATAATTATTATGGAGAACCCGCATGGCCCAATGATCTTTTATATATTTTTCCGGTAGTAATTCTAGGTACTATTGCATGTAATGTCGGCTTAGCAGTCCTAGAACCATCAATGATTGGTGAACCGGCAGATCCATTTGCAACTCCTTTGGAAATATTGCCCGAATGGTACTTTTTTCCTGTATTTCAAATACTCCGCACAGTACCCAATAAATTATTGGGTGTTCTTTTAATGGTTTCAGTACCAACAGGATTATTAACAGTACCCTTTTTGGAGAATGTTAATAAATTCCAAAATCCATTTCGTCGTCCAGTAGCTACAACAGTCTTTTTGATCGGTACCGCAGTAGCTCTTTGGTTAGGTATTGGAGCAACATTACCTATTGATAAATCTCTAACTTTAGGTCTTTTTCAAATTGATTCAACTGTGAAATACCACGATGTAGGTATCTAGGGAATAGTCGCTTCTAAAGTGAATCCTCCCTAGATACATGAATTTTATTATGATCTATTTCGCGAAAATACGGATTGCGTGTCGAAGATGAAAAATGAAGTTTTTTTTTAATAAAAAAAGAAAATGAAAAAATTTCTTTAAAATGAAAACTTATTCTTAGGTAAATTGATTGCGAAATGTTTCTGTAGAGTGTCCAATATCCGTTTTACATCTTCTGTACGAAAATATTCAATTCTCATAAGATCCTCCTGACTGTTACTCAAAAGGTCCAATAATGTATGTATATTGGACTTTTTGAGACAATTATAGGTCCTCGGAGATAGTTCTAATTGGTCAATAAAAATACATTTCAATGGAATTCCTTTTTTGTTTTTCCTTAGCTTAGTTAATCCATTTTGAAAGGTAAAAGGAGGTAGAGTAAACCTGTTTTTATTTTCCTCGAAATGAATGCTCCTTTCCTCCGCATGCAGAAAAGGAATAAATAAATTAATCAAATTACGAGAAGCTTCATAAAGTGCTTCCTTAGGAGTTAAACTTCCATTCGTCCATATTTCTAGAAAAAGTATTTCTTGTTTTTCATTTCCATTTCCATAAGAATGAATACTATGATTCGCATTTCGAACAGGCATGGATACAGCATCTATAGGATAACTTCTGTTTTGAGAGTTATTTGTGGGGTTCATACGGTATCCGCGATCTCTATTGATTTGTAATCCAATACGCAAATCAATTGGTTCCGTCAGGTTAGCTATATGTTGTGTTGCGTCAACTATTTCCACGGAAGGCGGTGAGATGATATCTTGAGCGGTTACGTATCTAGGACCCCTAACGCAAATGGATGCGTCTCTAACTCCATACAGATTACTTCTCAATACAATTTCTTTCAAATTTATTAAAATTTCATGTACCGATTCCTCAATACCTACTATCGTAGAATATTCATGTGGCACCTTCTCAGATTTAGCACGTGTGATACATGTTCCTTCTATTTCTCCAAGTAAAGCCCTTCGCATGGCAATACCTATGGTATCGGCTTGCCCTTTCATGAGCGGGGACAGAATGAAACGACCATAATAAAGACGCGTACTGTCTACTCTTGATTCAACACATTTCCACTGTAGTGTTCGAGTGGATCCTGCTATTTCCTCTCGAACCATACTAATATTATTATTTGATCAGATCATTGAATCGTTTATTTCTCTTGAAATCCATTTAATTCTTTTTTTTACACACGTCTTTTTTTTGGAGGTCTACATCCATTATGTGGCATAGGTGTTACATCACGTATGAAACTTAATAGTATACCACTTCTACGAATAGCCCGTAATGCTGCGTCTCTTCCGAGACCAGGACCTTTTATCATAACTTCTGCTCGTTGCATACCCTGATCTACTACAGTACGAATAGCATCTAAAGCGGCTGCTTGCGCAGCATAGGGTGTTCCCCTTCTTGTGCCTTTGAATCCAGAAGTACCGGCGGAGGCCCAAGAAACCACTCGACCTCGTACATCTGTAACAGTTACAATGGTATTGTTGAAACTGGCTTGAACATGAATAACTCCTTTTGGTATTCTACGTCCAGTCTTACGTAAACTAATACGCCCATTCCTACGCGAACCAATTCTTTGTATAGGTTTTGCCATATTTTATCATCTCATAAATATGAATCAGAAATATATAGAAAGATATGGAGATATCCATTTCATGTTAAAACAAATCTTTTATTTTTACATAACCCCTCTTTGAGAAACTTTAGAAAGATTATCCTTGTCTCTGTTTATGTCTCGGATTGGAACAAATCACTATAATTCGTCCGCGCCTACGGATCAGTCGACATTTTTCACAAATTTTACGAACAGAAGCCCTTATTTTCATATTTCTCACTCCTTACTTTAATTTTGAATCTATTCCTTGGAAGAAAATAAGTCTCTTGTTTTTTTTTCATTCCAGGCAACCTACTTGAAGTATCAACTAATGGAGGAAGAGTTATATAACTCACCTTTCCTCTCTATTTCACAAATAGGAAGTTAGAGATAAAATTAGGATACCAGAGGAGGATCACCATATATAACACAAAATTTCTCCTCCAATTTTTTCTAGTCTAGCTTCTCGATCTGTCATTATGCCTCGAGAAGTGGAAAGAATTACAATTCCCATTCCACCTAAAATCTTAGGAATTTTTTTATAGTTGGAATAAATTCGTAGACCGGGTCGACTGATACGTTTTAAAATTGTTTTATATATTCCTTTCCTAGTTCTTTTATGGCGCAAAGTTGAAACCAAGAAATTTTTATTACTTTCCTGATGTTTCCGAACATTTTCAATAAAACCCTCTCGTAGGAGTATTTTAACAATGTTTTCGGTGATATTTGTGGATACTATTCGAACCGTTCCATTTTTACTCATGTTAGCATTTCTTATAGAAGTTATTATATCAGCAATAGCGTCTCTGCCCATGACGAATTATAATTATTGGTGCTTCCTAATTTTGATATAATCAACATGTTTTTTTATTTGAATACTTCAAAGTATTCATTATTTAATAAAATTTGAAATTTATTATTAAATTAATTATTAAATTAGTAAAAGTATATGCGTGAGACACAATCTATTAATTGGGTTTATTTCAGATATCCTACTAGAACAATATTCTAATTTGATCTATGACTATGAGTCTTTATAATACCTCGGGAGCTAATGAAACTATTTTAGTAAAATTCAACTGTCTCAATTCCCGAGCAATCGCGCCAAAAACTCGAGTTCCTTTTGGATTTCCTTCTTGATCAATGACAACCGCTGCATTGTCATCATATCGTATTATCATACCGTTGTTACGTTTGAGTTCTTTACATGTACGTACAATTACAGCTCTTATTACTTCTGATCTTTCTAGAGGCATATTGGGCACTGCTTCTTTAATTACAGCAACAATAACGTCACCAATATGAGCATATCTATGATTACCAGCTCCTATGATTCGAATACACATTAATTCTCGAGCTCCACTGTTATCTGCTACATTCAAAAGGGTCTGAGGTTGAATCATATCATTTTTATTTGAATTTATTATTTCAATGCAAAGAATGAGGAAAAAGAAGAAATAGTATTTGTCTAGAAATAAAGAAACTCGTGGTTGTTTTTTCATCCCTTTTTTTATATTTAGTTCTACATCCCTATCCTGAAATAACAAATTGAGTTTTTATAGGCATTTTACATGCAGCTATTGAAATTGCTGCTCTGGCTACAGTTTCTGAGACTCCGCCCATTTCATAAAGTATTCGACCGGGTTTAACAACAGATACCCAATATTCGGGAGATCCCTTTCCCGACCCCATACGTGTTTCTGCGGGCCTTACTGTAATAGGTTTATCGGGAAAAACACGTACCCATATTTTTCCACCACGACGTGCATATCGTGTCATTGCTCTTCGTCCTGCTTCTATTTGTCTAGCGGTAATCCAAACGGGTTCAAGTGCCTGAAGAGCATATCTGCCGAAACAAATATGATTACCCCGGCAAGATATTCCTTTCATTCTTCCTCTATGTTGCTTACGAAATCTGGTTCTTTTGGGGTTATAGTTGATGGTTTTTTCACACCTCTACTACAGAACCGGACATGAGAGTTTCTTCTCATCCAGCTCCTCACGAATGAAAGGATTCGATAATATTACAGATGCGCATGTATTTAATAACTAATACATTAAACTAAGTAATGGGATTTATTGATATTATATTTCATTTATTAGATAAGAATATTAGATAAGAAGCTGTATATACGGTTAGATTTGTCTATTTATAGATATAGATAATGTTTCTTTTTTATACCGGATCCTTATTTTTTTTTACTTTTCTTTTAATAAATTATTGAATCAAGACAATATTGGAATCCAATAAATAAGGGAATCCAATAAATAAGAAATAAGGGTTTCGCGGGCGAATATTGACTCTTTCCTTTTCCTGCTTTATTCGTAGGATCAATCCACGACCTCTCCGAGTAAAAAAAATTGTTCTTGGTTCATTCCGCCATCCCGCCTGCTCAATCATTTGGATTCTTTTAAATAGAATCCTATATAGTCACAGGTTTCGTCGTTCCTATAGCTTCTCCATTAATGATTAGGCCTGAACTCTGCAATGGAGCTCTCAACAAAATCTGTTCCCGAGTCAATCTCCTCAGTTTCTATTAACCAGAAGCTCTTTATTATTTATATATCATTTATTATTTATATATCAATCGATACAATATTAAACAATATTAAAACAATATGAAATTAATGCTTTATTACACTGCCTTTTATTTATATGAGGAAATTCATAGACCATACATATTGGAATTATATATCATTGATATTTTTGTTCTCTCTTTCTATCACCTTTCCATTTATCCGCATCCCTTTATTTTTTTTTCAAATCCACAATCAGATTTTTTTGTTATGGAACAATTTCAGTTGTTACAACTATATGATTGATCCAGTCATATAGTGACTGTTTTGGGGATCTCGACAATATGAAGCAATAAGTTAGTTATTAGTTTTAAATTTATTTTTATATAGTAGTTGTAGTTATTGAGTTAATACTAGGGGTCAGTCTTTTTTTGATCCTACTAAAAACTCTAAAGAAACTCAAAATTCTAAAGAAAAAACTAACGAGTCACACACTAAGCATAGCAATTATATAAAAAAAGGTTAATTTCTTTTTTATTCAACCTTATAGAATTAGAATTGTTTATTTTTGTTTGATTTAACAGAAAAATAGAAAAGTTTCTAGTTTTTTGTTCTATATATCACTATATGACTGGGTAGAATGACAAGATAAATAAAGGTCTATTATTCTTCATCCACAAATATCCAAATTTTTAGGCCTAGTACTCCATGGATAGTTCGAATTGTATAGGAACAATGATCAATTTTAGCGCGAATTGTTTGTAGAGGAACTCTACCTTCTCTGATCCATTCGACACGTGCAATTTCTTTTCCGTCAATACGTCCTGCAATTTGTATTTGAATTCCCTTTGTATCTGTTTGTTCAGTTAATTCAATAGCTCTTTTCATTGCCTTTCGAAATGAAACTCTATTTCTTAATTGAGAAGCCATATATTCTGCAAGAATATTGGGGTCTCCATAAGGTTTTTCTATTCGTGTGATAGCAATGTTGATTCTTCGGTTCACAGAACGAAATTCTTTTTGTACATTCATCTGTAATTCTTCGATTCCTCGTGTTCGGCCCTCTATTAATAAATTTGGGAATCCAATATGGATTATAACCTGGATTAAATCAATTCTTTTTTTAATTTCTATACGCGAAATTCCAATTCCTTCGAAACCTGAGGATATTCTCTTATTTTTTTGTACATAGTTCTTTATACAATTCCGTATTTTCTCATCTTCTTGTAGACCTACAGAAAAATTTTTTGGTTGTGCGAACCAAAAGGAATGATGATTTTGGGTTGTACCAAGTCTGAAACCAAGCGGATTTATTTTTTGTCCCATATTTTTTATTATATTATTTTTCCATCTATTTTTTTCTAAATATGAATCTAAATCTTAAATTCATCGAAAGATAATTTTGATTTATCTTTTAATACAATTGTTATATGACAAGTCGGTCTTTTTATCGGATAACTACGTCCTCGAGCTCTAGGTCTTAATTTTTTCACAAAAGGACCTCCATTGACTTCGGCTTTACTAATGAATAAATCGGTTTCGTTCAAACCCATATTATGACTAGCGTTTGCTGCTGCGGAATAAACCAATTTTAAAATGGGATAAGATGCTCGATAAGGCATAAGTTCCAATATCATAAGCGTTTCCTCATAAGAACGCCCGCGAATCTGATCAATTACTCTTTGTGCTTTGAAAACAGACATACATATATGTTGAGCTAAAACTTTTACTTCTCCACTCGAATTTGAGTTCTTTTTCTTTATCATAAGGTTATCTCCCGCCAATGAATGATAAGTATCTATTTTTTTCCAAATTAACGACGAGATTTATTATCGTTTCTCGCATGTCTCGCGAAAGTCAGAGTAGGCGCGAATTCTCCCAATTTGTGACCTACCATACGATCTGTTATATAAATAGGTAAATGTTCCTTTCCATTATGAATAGCGATTGTATGGCCAATCATTTTGGGTATAATGGTAGATGCCCGAGACCAAGTTACTATTATTTCTTTCTCCTCCCTCATGTTGAGTTTTTCAATTTTTCTTGATAAATGATTAGCTACAAAAGGGTTTTTTTTTAGTGAACGTGCCACAGCTGATTACTCCTTTTTTTACATTTTAAAGATTGGCATTCTATGTCCAATAGAATATCTTGATCTAAGTATGAAGGTAAGAATAAATACAATAATGATGAATGGAAAAAAGATAAAATCCTTTAGCTAGATAAGGGGCGGATGTAGCCAAGTGGATCAAGGCAGTGGATTGTGAATCCACCACGCGCGGGTTCAATTCCCGTCGTTCGCCCATCACATTATTTCAAATTCAAAAAATTCTATTTTCAATATTCCTATTTACGGCGACGAAGAATAAAACTATCACTATATTTTTTCCTTTTCCGACTTCTTCTTCCAAGCGCAGGATAACCCCAAGGAGTTGTGGGTTTTTTTCTACCAATTGGGGCTTTCCCTTCCCCACCTCCATGGGGATGGTCTACAGGGTTCATAACTACTCCTCTTACTACAGGACGCTTACCTATCCAACACTTCGATCCGGCTCTACCCAAACTTTGTTGATTCACCCCAACATTACCCACTTGTCCGACTGTTGCTAAGCAGTTTTTGGATATCAAACGGACCTCCCCGGATGGTAATCTTAATGTGGCTGATTTACCCTCTTTTGCGATCAGCTTCGCTACAGCGCCCGCCGCTCTAGCTAATTGTCCACCCTTTCCAAGCGTGATTTCTATGTTATGTATGGCCGTGCCTAAGGGCATATCGGTTGAAGTAGATTCTTCTTTTAAAAACCCCTTCCCAAACTGTACAAGCTTCTTCCAAAGCATACGGCTTTCTAGATGTATATGATGATATCTAGACAGATGGATCTTTATCTTATATGAATCGTATGATGAAGTACCACATGAGTGGATATATAGGAATCCAAATCTGCCGAATCACTCATGTATGATCTTCTACATCCTAGGTCTCCCCGTTCCATCATCTGGCTTATGTTCTTCATGTAGCATTCAGACCGAATGACTCTATGAAATTACGTCGATACTTCCACATATTACGGGTAACGTAGGAGACATCTCTATTTTTCCCCGGGGGGATCTTTATAATTACCACTGCTTAGCTTTCAATTCGCCTCTGACCATCAAATTAAATGTGAATAACCCGTCCTCCTCTCTTTGAAACAAGGGGCGCTTCCGGTTCTGTGCGTGCTTCAAACAATTTTGTCTTCTCCATATTACCATATCTCTAGAGTCAATAATTTTCTATGAGGAACTACTGAACTCAATCACTTGCTGCCGTTACTCAACAGTTTTCTGTTGAGGTCTATCCCATAGAGGTACTCAAATTGGATCAGTGATTGATTTCTAGGTTTCATCGTAAACCTAATTGGTTACTTCCAATTACGTAAATCAATAGTTCAAACCGCACTCAAAGGTAGGGCATTTCCCATTGATATAGGGACTTCTGTACCAGAAACAATGGTATCTCCAATTATAGCCCCTCTGGGGTGTAAAATATATCTTTTCTCGCCATCCCCATAATGTATGAGACAAATGTATGCATTTCGATTAGGGTCATATTCTATGGTTACGATTCTACCAGATATGTCTTTTTCATTCCGTCGAAAATCGATTTTACGGTATAGACGCTTAT